TAACTATAATAAATTTATTATATATTATATTATATATATTATATTATAAATATATAAATATAATAAATATAATATAAATTATATATAAATATATATAAAATATATAAATATATAAAATATAAATATATAAATTATATAAATCTAATAAATAGAATAATAAATATATAAATATTATATAAATTATAAATATAATAAAAATAAAAATAATAAATATAATAAAATGAAAATATAAATTCAAAATAAAAAAACTAATGACTTGTATTGAATTAGCACTACATATTTAATAAAGATAAATACAAAAAGGTATAGGCGTAAAAAAAATTCGGAGAGAAGTATAAAAAAATATTGATTGGGTTTACTCAATCAATATAAGTAAAAAAAGCAAGCCTAAATCCCATGTTTTTTTTATGAAGAAATAAAATAATAAAAAAAAATAAAGTTAAAGTTTCAACGAAAATTCAACCATTATTGAATTAGCGATAATGTAAAATTTTATATGTATAGATCCAACTACTTCATTCATTTATTCACTTGATCTTTTGTCTATCTATCTGTCTTATATGAATTTATCTCACTAAAATAACTAAAATAAAAATAAAATTTTGTCGTTATCGACGACGACATTTTATGGTAGTAATAATAAATGTTATGGTAGTAATAACTAAAAAGAGGGGGAGTTGTATAGAATAGGTTATACAAAGTTATATACAAGTCACCCCCCTCTTTAAATTTAGTTATTTATTGTATTTCATTAATTGATTAATTGAATTTCATCTGTTAATTAAGAGAAAGTTCCATAAAAACTCCCGCCTTCTTTGAAATGTCATGAACAGTTCCCGTAGGTTGAGCGCCCTTTTCAAGGAAATATAGAATAGCAGGAACATTTAAATAAGTTTGATTCTTTATCGGATCATAAAAACCCACTTTCCGAAGATCTCTTCCTTCTCTTCTGGATCGAACATCAATTGCAACGATTCGATAAACCGCCCATTGGGATAGATGTAGATGAATAATACCCCCCCTAGAAACGTATAAGAAGTTTTCTCCTCGTACGGCTCAAGAAAATTAGAAATTATGTCTATATATAGAATTTATAATTAATGTCAAATAGATCCATCAAATCATCAAATCAATTAAACTATGATTTAAGTACTTTTTCTTATTCCTTATTCTTGCCCGAAAAAGACAAAAAAGCATTCGTATTCACATTCTCATAACTCAAGTTGGATAACTCTCAAATAATCCAAAGGAAAACCTTTAGGCATTTCCTTTATTGAGCGGTCTCTAACCACGCATTTTTTGTCTGTCTCCTTTAGAATTTATTTTGATTCTTCATTATGATCTATTTTTTGAGACAACTGAAAACGGTATTTACTTGTTCCAGGATTCTTTATCGTTGCCTTGAATCGTTGGGTTTAGACATTACTTCGGTGATCTTTAATCATTAAAAAAAATGGCAGCAACATACCATTTTTGTAATTTCTTTATATCAAAGAATCATACAAATGGTTGATTCCCGTGTGATACACTTTTGATCGAAATTTACCAATTCCAATAAATTTTCGTTATGAATTTGAAACTTGCTAGAATTGGATCCTTTCAATTTATATATCGAAAATATACTTACGAAGTTGTTTCAACTATTAATTAACACTAACCCTAGATCCATGTCCCTAAAAAATGAATCAATACTTTTTACTCGAGCTCCATCATGATCATGTACTATTTACATCGCAACCCTCAAAAAATGAGGTTTTTCTAGTGGAACAGAACAAACGATGTCGAGCCAAGAGCACCCTCATTCCTATATAATTAATATAAAAAAAATGGTGGATGTAAGAATCCACAGCCGACCATATCCTTCAAGTCGCACGTTGCTTTCTACCACATCGTTTTAAACGAAGTTTTACCATAACATTTATCTAGTAGGTTGCTGTAACCAGTATGTAATTGATTCAATTATGGAATCATGAATAATCATTGGTTCGGTCGGTACATAGTAATCTATACTTTTATGAATGGGTAGTTTCTGAAGAAGTCTCAGCAAGAATTCAATTAATTTAACCCCCCACATATATATATTTTTTATTTCTTTATTATTTATTATTTCTAATTTATTTAGAAATAATAAATAACACAAATAAGTTATTTTTTTTTTTATTTTTATGAGTAACTAATTTAAATATGAACGGTATGGACATAGAATGAAAAGCCCGCCCCCCGATTTTCATTTTTTAATTAAAACTCTTTTCTTTTGATCTATGCTCCCATCTTACTTGGATACAAATAAATTCAATTACATCTGTGTGTTATTTGGTGTTATTTGAACACGATTAAATTTTCGAAAAAGATATAATTCAGATAAGAATTAATCATTATAAGAAAAAAGAATCATATTCTATCCAATATTATTATACTCTTAAAAAAAAAAAAGAGAAAGTTGTTTAAAATTAAAAAAAAAAAGCCAATCTTTTATTCTGATAGAAAATCGGTATTCTGATACGATATATATAATCTGATATGATATATATAATCTGATATGATATATATAATAGGTATGCTCTGGGACGGAAGGATTCGAACCTCCGAATACCGGGACCAAAACCCGTTGCCTTACCACTTGGCCACGCCCCATTTTATATTTATATTCGACATTAATAAACACTAATATTCTTATTAGCTGTTCGTCAATTATAGTCCAAATATCTATAGAATAGATTGTTACTAGGATTTTTATACATTTAGATATAGAATTAAACGAAATTTATTGATCATTACATATAATTCAATTAAGATATTGTATGAAAGTATGATTTCTTCTATTCTCTTTTAATTTGAGAATTGAAGTATTTTTAATTGAGTTAGTTCAAATCAAAGAAAAGTTTTTGGTCTACCCTTTTTTAATTTTTAGTTTTTACTCATTTTTTTATATAACTTAAACTAAAAAAAAAAAAAAATAACATTATATATTATTAATTATTAATAACAATAACTCATATTAATAACTCAATCAAAATAAATACAATTATCTTCAAGAACAAAACAAAAAAACAAAACGTTTGTTATGCTTAATATCTTTAGTTTGATCTGTATCCGGTTTAATTCTGCTCTTTTTTCAAATAGTTTTTTCTTCGCCAAATTGCCCGAGGCCTACTCTTTTTTGAATCCAATCGTAGATTTTATGCCAGTAATACCTCTGCTATTTTTTCTCTTAGCTTTTGTTTGGCAAGCTGCTGTAAGTTTTCGATGAGATCTTGAATACTGTCCTAGAAAAATTCATGATTTTTTCTAAAAAAAAAATTCTAACAATTGATAAGATCAGATAAGTCGTATAGTATAAAGCTTCGATTCAAATATTGAAATTCTTGTATCGCCACGATAAGTCTGGAGATCACCCCATTTACTAATTTGAACCCTTTTTTTACATTGAAAGAACCTATTAGAGTACCCCACAATTATATATTGTGGGTATAAAAAAAATTTTGGTAATGAAAGACTTGACTCATATTACATTACAAATGAATTTCTGAAAATTCTTTTCTATTTCTAGATTTATAAAAACCATTTTTTGGTGTCAAAATGAGGTATGTGTGGTATAAAAATGGAGAATCTATTCTCTTTTTTTTTTCCAAAAAAATGATCTTGGAGATTGTGTAATGCTTACTCTCAAACTATTTGTTTACACAGTAGTGATATTCTTTGTTTCTCTCTTTATCTTCGGATTCCTATCTAATGATCCAGGACGTAATCCTGGACGTGAAGAATAAAAAAGAAAGTTTTTGTTTTCCTTGCTCGATTTTTAAATGTTCTTAGGATTTTATCTATTCCACATCTTTAACTATTAAATAAAAAAAAGACTCGTCGAAATTGAAAGATAAATAACAAATACCAAGTCATTGACAAAAGCGGAAAGAGAGGGATTCGAACCCTCGGTACGAAAAACCCGTACAACGGATTAGCAATCCGACGCTTTAGTCCACTCAGCCATCTCCCCCAATCGAAAAAGGATAATTACTATGTTACATTACACAAAAAGCAAGGTTTGAAAAAAGAGTCTTTCTTTCTTTTATACCTCTTATTTTTTTTGATTTATTATATTATTATTTTATATTTTATTATATATAATTATCTATTATCTAGTATCTAGACATATAAAAATATAAAAAATATCGAAAATAAAAGTAATTCCATTGAGATAAAGTAAGGGCTCGAAAGAGATATCTCCAATTCACTATTCCATTCACTATTCCAATGAATAGAAATTAATATATATATAATTTATAATTTATATAATTATAAATACCTAAATAATAATATATTTTATAAGTAATAAATTATATATTAAATATATTATAAGTAATAAATATATAATATAAAGTACCTCTTTGATTTCGTCTGCAAGAGCTTTTTTTAATTCCACAGCCCGGCCTGGTCAGTACCTCGCTGGGCCTTTTTTGTTCCAATGAATCATAGAAAAAATGATTTATTTTTTTTTTGAAAAATGAAAAAAAAATGCTTGTTATTGAAACAACAACAATCATAATAAAGACTATTTCGATTCCTATGATACAGAATACAATCAAAGTGTCATTTCTTAATTATTTGATCTTTTTTTTATTCCAGTTTTATTCCATTTATTTTACTGGAATAAAAAAAAAAGAAAGAATGGAACCATATATTCTTGCACAATTTTATGTTTTGGCGTACATTATCGAGCCGTATCTGTCAATGTCAAAGCACCCCCATCAAAAGACAAAAAAGTGTTATTTAGTTATTTAAATGAATCCTCTTTCCCTAATTTAATCGGGCTCCTTGAACAAAGCACGTCAACGCTCTAATTTTCATGATTCTTTTATGATCCTATCTTCTTAATTATTATGGCCAATTTTTTTGTTCGACAAAAGATACATTTATGTACAATAATCACATTGTAGCGGGTATAGTTTAGTGGTAAAAGTGTGATTCGTTCTGTTAATCCCTTAATAGTTAAATAGTTAAGG